TTAGTATAAAAAACCAGCCTCATAGTATAAACAAATAACTATAGAAGTAATAACCAACTCATCAGTTCGTATTATCTGGATCCAAAGAACCAGTCAAGATATGATATATTGGTCATATTGTTGTAGCAACTGAAATCTTTTTTCTTAAAAAAATTTCTAAGTTGTCAATCGAAATCAAAAAGAAAGGGTATGGATAAATGGAAGGATGAGAGAAAGAAAGAAAAAGAATAAAGAATATTGATGATATAGATATAGAATTCCAATATGTAAGGTCTATGAGTCATCTCAGAAAAAATCTGCGTAATAAAGCATCAATACGGATTCATCATTAAATGGATCTGCTCATCGAACAAAAAATAAAGAGCTTCGAGCCAATAAAGACTAAGAATATTGACTCAAAAACTAATAGCTCCGTTGTAGAATTCAGACCTAACCATTAATTAAGAAGCGATGGGAACGATGGAACCTGTGAATTCAAAAGATTTTAGTGAAAAAGAATTCGAATGATTCATTGATCGGGATGGCGGAACCGGCCAGAGACCAATTCATCTATTCGGAAAAATTATGAACTAATGAGAGAACTGAAATAGAAATTGAAAGAGTAAATATTCGCCCGCGAAAACTTTATTTTCTTGGATTGCTAAAATTGGGTCAATCCAATACGATAAAGAGTAAAACAAAAGAAAGATTTGTTTTAACATTATAAAACATTCTTTTAACATTATAAAACATTCTAAAATAGATAAATAAAAAATAGATAAATATAAGAAAAAATAGTTATTTAATATATTTATATTTAGTTATCGATAAAAACAAGATATACAAATTAATAATATATTTAATCTAGATTAAATGAAATCCATGATTCAGTATATTAATTATTAAAGTTAATTCAAATTATTTTCTATCTGAATTGAATTCAAAATCTTGAATTTGAATTGATTTATTCGCGAGGAGCTGGATGAGAAGAAACTCTCACGTCCGGTTCTGTAGTAGAGATGGAATTCAAAAAAAACCATCAACTATAACCCCAAAAGAACCAGATTCCGTAAACAACATAGAGGAAGAATGAAGGGAATGTCTTATCGAGGTAATACTATTTGTTTTGGTAAATACGCTCTTCAGGCACTTGAACCCGCTTGGATCACATCTAGACAAATAGAAGCGGGTCGACGAGCAATGACACGAAATGCACGTCGCGGTGGAAAAATATGGGTCCGTATATTTCCAGATAAACCAGTTACAGTAAGGCCCGCTGAAACACGTATGGGTTCAGGTAAAGGCTCTCCCGAATATTGGGTAGCTGTTGTTAAACCAGGTCGAATCCTTTATGAAATGGGTGGAGTAACAGAAAATATAGCCAGAAGGGCTATTTCAATAGCAGCGTCTAAAATGCCTATACGAGCTCAATTCATTATTTCGGGATAAAAAAGAAATAGGCCTTAAAAATAGCGGGTGCAGGTTTCTTTTTTTGAACAAATAATATTTCTTTTTTTCTTCGAACTTTGTATTGTAAAAAACAGATCAAAAAAATAAATAAAATAAAATGATATGATTCAACCTCAGACCCATTTGAATGTAGCAGATAACAGCGGGGCTCGAGAATTGATGTGTATTCGAATCATAGGAGCTAGCAATCGTCGATATGCTCATATTGGTGACGTTATTGTTGCTGTGATCAAAGACGCAGTTCCAAACATGCCTTTAGAAAGATCAGAAGTGGTCAGAGCTGTAATTGTACGTACTTGTAAAGAACTTAAACGTGACAACGGTATGATAATACGATATGATGACAATGCTGCAGTTGTGATTGATCAAGAAGGAAATCCAAAAGGAACTCGAGTTTTTGGTGCGATTGCCCGAGAATTGAGACAGTTCAATTTTACTAAAATAGTTTCATTAGCTCCCGAGGTATTATAAAACGAGACCACGATATGGTTATAGGTTATAGTAGGGTATTTAAAATAAATAGATTAAGATTCATTTAGTAGATTTTGTCTCACGTATATACCTTTCAAAATGAATATTCATAATTTCTAAAAAAAAAATACGTAAAATAAAAAAAAATACGTAAAAAAGCATGTTGATTATATCCAAATTTGGAGGCACCAATCATTTTAATTAATCATGGGTAGTGATACTATTGCTGACATAATAACCTCTATACGAAATGCCGATATGTATAGAAAAAGCCTGGTTCGAGTAGCATCTACTAATATCAGCCAAAGTATTGTGAAAATACTTTTACGAGAGGGTTTTATCGAAAACGTGAGAAAACATCGAGAAAACAACAAATATTTTTTGGTTTTAACCCTACGACATAGAAGGAATAGGAAAAGTACTTATCGAAATCTTTTAAATTTAAAACGGATAAGTCGGCCGGGTCTCCGAATCTATTCTAACTATCAAAGAATTCCTAGAATTTTAGGCGGGATGGGAGTTGTAATTCTTTCTACCTCTCGGGGTATAATGACAGACCGAGAGGCTCGACTAGAAAGAA